GAATAACTCCCTTTGGTATTCTACGTGTATTCTTACGTGAACCAATACGTCCATTCCTACGCGAACCCATTTTTGGTATAGTTTTTGCCATATTTTATCATCTCATAAATATGAGTCATATCGATATATAGATATATGGATATATCCATTTCTTGTCAAAACAGATCTTTTTTATTTGTACATCGGGTCTTTTAGAGAGTCTTTTTTACACTATCCTTGTCTTTGTTTATGTCTCGGGTTGGAACAAATTACTATAATTCGCCCCCGCCTACGAATTAGTCGACATTTTTCACAAATTTTACGAACAGAAGCTCTTATTTTCATATTTTTAATTCCTTAAACTGAATTTTGAATCATATTTCCAGGGAAACTCATGTTAAAGTTTAAAAACCACCGAATCTTTGTTGGGGAGTCGATAAATGATACGCCCTCTGGTTGAATCATAATGACTTACTTTCATTTTGAATCTCCCGGCAGTATAGTATCCGTATAAAACTACGCTGGATCTTTCCTGAAATATAACCTAGACTAAGACCCTCATTACCCCCTTAAATTATTAACTAAATATGTATAAATATGTAGGAGGAACAAGATTATACACTTCGCATTTTTTTTTTTAGTTTTTTTCACAACAACTAGAAAGTTTCGGATCCAATGCGGATGTAAGAAGGATTACCATATATAACACAAAATTTCTCCGCCTATTCTTTTTAGTCGAGCCTCCCGATCTGTCATTATACCTTGAGAAGTAGAAAGAATTACAACCCCCATTCCGCCTAAAATTCTAGGAATTCTTTGATAGTTAGAATAGATTCGTAGACCGGGTCGGCTGATCCGTTTTAAATTTAAAAGGTTTCTATAGGGCCTTTTTCTATTTCTTGTATGTCGCAGGGTTGAAACCAAAAAATATTTATCGCTTTCTCGATGTTTCCTCACATTTTCGATAAAACCTTCTCGGAAAAGAATTTTAACAATGTTTTCGGTGATATTAGTAGATGCTATTCGAACTACTCTTTTTCTATCCATATCCGCATTGCGTATAGAGGTTAGTATGTCAGCAATAGTGTCCCTACTCATGATGGACTAAAATTCTTGTTGCCCCCAAATTTTGATATAATCAACATGTTTTTTTTTTTTACTTATTTTTTTGTTTATGAAAAAAATTATATTATTAAATTAAAGGTATATGCGTGAAACACAATCTACTAAATTAATTTGAAGCTATTTCTTTCTAATACCCTACTATAACTATATCATAGTCTCATCTTATATTTTAAGACTATTATAATACCTCGGGCGCCAATGAGACTATTTTAGTAAAATTTAAATGCCTCAATTCCCGGGCAATCGCACCAAAAACGCGAGTTCCTTTAGGATTTCCTTCTTGATCAATGACAACTGCGGCATTGTCATCATATCGTATTAGCATACCGTTGTCACGTTTAAGTTCTTTGCAGGTACGTACAATTACAGCTCTGACCACTTCCGATCTTTCTAGGGGCATATTTGGTACTGCTTCTTTAATCACAGCAACAATAACGTCACCGATATAAGCATATCGGCGATTACTCGCTCCTATGATTCGAATACACATCAATTCTCGAGCCCCACTATTATCTGCTACATTCAAATGTGTCTGGGGTTGAATCATTTTTTTATTTGTTCTTTCAATGCAAAGGGCGAAGAAAAAGAAAGAAATATTTTTTGCCAAAAAAAAAAAAAAGAAACCTTACATTTTTCATTACCAGGATTTATTTTCTTTGTCTTATCCCAACATAATAAATTGAGTTTTGATAGGCATTTTGGACGCTGCTATTGAAATCGCCTTTCTGGCTATATTTTCTGCGACCCCACCCATTTCATAAAGTATTCGACCCGGTTTAACAACAGCTACCCAATATTCAGGAGAGCCTTTACCCGAGCCCATACGTGTTTCTGTGGGTCTTACTGTAACCGGTTTGTCGGGAAATATGCGTACCCATATTTTTCCACCACGACGTGCATTTCGTGTCATTGCCCGCCGCCCCGCTTCTATTTGTCTAGATGTGATCCAAGCGGGTTCAAGCGCTTGAAGAGCATATTTCCCGAAACTAATATGATTACCTCGATAAGACATTCCCTTCATTCGTCCTCTATGTTGTTTACGGAATCTGGTTCTTTTGGGGTTATAGTTGATCGTTCTTTCTGAATTCCATCTCTACTACAGAACTGGACGTGAGAGTTTCGTCTCATCCAGCTCCTCACGAAAAAAAAGGATTCAAAATATTTCATTTGAATTGATATATATATATATTTAATGAATAATAGATGAAAGAATAATAGATGAAATCGCGGTATTCTTTGACATTGAATCTAAATCCTATTAGTGATTTGTATACCCTGTTTGGGTATTTTGGATATATAATTAAACGTAGATTTCTATTTATTTTTTCATTGTATCGTATCGGATTGCCCCAAATCCAAAATGTAGCAATCCAAAAAAGAATGTTTTCGCGGGCGA